TGAGAAAGATAGCAAAAATTTACTATTAATGAATTTTCAATCGCGGATACATGTGTATCCTTACCATACCGAAACGACTGCCGTTATTGCTATCAAACCAATACCGATTCATACAAGCTAAATCTTCTAATCGATAATTGGGCCACAGAAATAACTTTAATTTAATCAGTTTCCTTTTATATCCTTTGCTTTTATCCAAAACCTGATGGGTTACCTTATTCCCATTCCCTAATGCTGAATTTTTTTGGATATCATTTCTATTCCTAAAATTGAAACAAATTAGAATTCTAAATTCTCTCCGAAGTCTCGGTGATAAAAGATTTTCAGGAACAAACAAATCATAATGATTTTTATCTCTATTTCCAGTCATCTTTTTATATTTGGTAATGACTTCATCAGAATTCTTATCAACATCGGTTTTTTCTCGGTATTTTTGATTAATTTTGTGTTTACTTTGCTGAACCAATGAAATACCAATGGTTTGATACATAATAAATTGCCCATCATTTTTTATAGATAGACGAATTGGTTCAATAATCAAAATTCCTCTTTTGATGAATTCCGTAAGAGTTAAATTTTTTTGAATCATCAGAATATCAAGACTCATTTCTCCCCTTTGAATAGAGGATATAGTTATTTCTCGTGGATTTATCAGTCTAAGCAGGAGACAATATACTTTGATGTTATTGATTATTTTTTTATTTAAAATATCATCCCATCGCAATTGAAAATGAAAATACCTTTTTAGTAAGAAATCAAACTCCGCTTTTGTTTTTGTATTGTTCTTGTATTGCTTTTTATTATTATGTTTTTTCATGTCCGAGTCCGTATAATCTTCTTCAACATCTTTTTCTTGGTTTGAAAGAGTAGATTCAAGGTTTGCTTGGTACACGGATTCTTTTTGCTCTTTATTTCGTTTTTTTAATTCAAGAGATTTTTTTTCATTGGAGGGTATTGATATAAAAGTATCTTTTTTTTTATTTCCAGCAATACTTTTGTTTTCAATATCAGTAGCGTTTTCATTTATATTAGAATCTAAAAGAAGTAATTTTTTTGGTATAACCCACGGTTTAGTTTTATACAAATTATAAAATATAAAAAATTCTGGGAAGAACCAACGTTCAAGATTTGATATGGGGTGATTTAATATTTCTTCATTCATTCCCATCCAATCCAAAAAACTTTTTTGATTGGATAAATTAATTTCTTGATCTTGATGAATCGTGAGATAAAAAAAATTTTGCTTTTTTATTTTCTCAATTATTTGATAATTATTAAATTTAGCCTTAGTAGATTTTTTATTACTGCTTGGGTCAGTATCAATATTGATCCAAGCTTCGATATCTATTTTGTTTCTAAGACAAAAATGGATAATTCTCCAATCAAAATATTTTCTATCCAGATTTTTCTCCATATCTCTAATACCATCTTGTACTCGATCATTATTGATAGGGATAATAGGAATACCTTCCATCATATAAAAAGATTTTCGTTTATTTGTGTTGGAATTCGAAAAAACTTCTTGGTTATTTTTTACGTGTAATGAGAATTCATAAATTGAAGAGTACTTCGTATCTTCAGAATTAATAGATTTATATGCTAACCGATCATATCTATATTGTTTTTTAAAATTCTCTTTTTCATCCAGTAATGAAGCCATTTCAAAAATTTTTCGTTTTTCGTAGTGACTAAATTTCATTTTTTTAGATGAGTTGCCTAAATCCTTATTTTGATTCATCCAGTGGTGATTGAATCTATTTCGCCATTTTTGTGGTACTAGTCTAGACCACCTAATGTGAGATATATCATATTGATAATGATTCCTTAACCAATTTATCCATTGACTTATTCCAGAATTCTGACGATTCTTATGTCTTAATTGAGAAAGAAAAAGTTCTTGTGTTCCAACAAAATAACCCCTTATTCCATTCTTAATAAATGGGGCTGCTCCATTATATTGAAAGACAGATTTTAACTTATAAAAATCGAAATTAAGAAATTGGGTTTGTGAAAGTTTGTAAAATACATAGGCTTGTGAAAAGTAGGATAAGTCACAAAAAGTATTTGAATTCTTATTACTAATATTCGTATTATATACTGCCTTTTTTATAGTCGAAATAAAGTGAATTAAACTTTGATTTGTTTTATCCATTTTTTCTTGATTTGTTTCATTATTGGTAATGTATTTATTAATAATTTTTTTTATTGATTCAAGAAATGGTTGTGTATTGATCCTAGGACTATGAATGATCCACAGAAAGATATTTGTGTATATCCTTTCACTGAAAAATTTTATAAAAAAATGTGATTTGCGTATTAGTCGAGCATTTTTTCTTTTTACTATCTGCCAAATATTTTTTTGTGATTCCAACCTTTTATCATCATCACTTATTTTGTTTTTGTTAGAATGAATATTTCGATCCGGAATTAGAAATCCGCCCTTTTTTTCATTTGTAATTTTTTCTATTTGATTTATGATCGTGTTTGTTCTATCCGTTAG